AAAAAGCAGTTCGTTAATCCAGGAACTCATATATTTTGTATCATTTTGGCGGCATGGCCGAGTGGTAAGGCGGGGGACTGCAAATCCTTTTTCCCCAGTTCAAATCCGGGTGTCGCCTGATCAACAAAAGACTCCAAATATCTTCTTCTGTTAATATAACTCGCCGAATTATTGCCTATCAGAAAGGAAAAGTGAGGGGCTGTCCATTCTTATTTGCTTCTAAGCATAAGCATCTTGGCTGGGTGGGGTTTGTATAAAAGATTCTAAATCCTTGCATCTAGGATTCAAAGAAATATGCTATTTCTTAATAATAGAAGAGGGATTACCAAGACTCCGGGATTCTCTTTCTTTGACTACTTACTAATTATTTATTAATGTCGTGTACAATGACTGGATCTTGAGCTAGATTGGAGAGCCTTATTAGGATGGAATTAGAAAATTGTAGTTGTGGTAAAGGAAAGGGGCTGAAGGCACTTTATATACGAACGACGGACTCGCGCGAATCTCTGAGTACTCGTCGGGATATTGATTGAATAGAGAGTTTCCTTTTATAGAAGAAAAGGTAGGGGAAAAGTAATTTCTTTTCGGCAACCCTTAATCAAGAATATACTGTCTTCCTACTATTTCATAGAGATAATTGTAGAAAAAGATAGGGTTCGAGTTATATCAAATGGGGAATTGGGAGTAGTGATTTATATTTTGATACTTTTTACTTAGAAAGATCAACAAAAATGGAATAGGCCTTATGAGTACTTTACTACATATTCCATTAAAAACATTCCCTTAAGATATTACTACGTATTTTGCTTGTTTCCCAATTAAAAGTCATACATATAAGAATTTCTTATGAGTTAATTTATTGGAGTGCTTTATCCCTAGTGTTAGGGTGTTAGCCCTTTTGACTCTGCGCCATGGATTCCACTATTATTAGTGAGTAAAAGTGGGATAATTCCTTCATATTTATAGAGATAGGGGACATAATACACATGGATATAGTCAGTCTCGCGTGGGCTGCTTTAATGGTAGTCTTTACATTTTCCCTTTCACTCGTAGTATGGGGAAGAAGTGGACTCTAGAGGTACTACTAATTGTTGATCTAACTGTATCAATTATTTTGTAGATCATTCTACAAGGCGTTTTGAACTATTTAAAATCCAAATATCTTCATCAAATATCTTCATTTCGAATTCAATTGGATTCGAAATGAAGTAATGTATTATATAAATTAGAATGTTTCAATCAAACCGGATATTTTAATGATTCCCATGTTTGTATTTCAAAAGGGATCCCCAGATGATTGGAATTTGATTCCAACCAAATTCTTCCAAAATTTTCTATTTCTCACAAAATCAACGAGTTCTTACTAGACTTATAGATTGATACTGAGGAATACCGGACCTTTTAAATTTTGTTTTTATTTTATCGACTCGTTTCATATCACGGCTCAGGCCTTAAAAATAGGTGAAGTTTCTTCTTGCCTTTCGAAATCTAAAGAAGTAATCGACTGACCCATTGACAGAAATTCCACGAAACACCTTTTCGAAAGACTAAAAAAAACGATTACTACATTCTTTTTTTAGACCATATCCCTTTTCCTTCATTGATTTGATTCTTTTGGTAGATACCGAGATTCGGATTGGAAATCCTAAAAAATATAGTAATTCGAATCATAAGAATAAGACGATTCTGATTATTTCAGATTAATCAGAATATAAAGAACAAGTAGATGAAGTAAATAAGAGGAATGGGTCTCTAGTTCAATTCCATATGTGGAATTGATATCCACATATATCAAGATAATATTGTAGATTACATCAATCTAAACCTCTGTTTAGATACTAGAGTACTACTTTGTAGATTGTACAACTTTAATACACTACAATAACACTAATAGCTAGATAGTATGGTAAGAAAGAATTCTCTATTTCTTTCTTACCATACTATCGGATCTCATAGAATACTTCCAATTATAGTCCGTTCGTTCATTTAAGACACGAAATGGGAATCCTTTTCACTTTTCATTTCATTGAATTTCGTCAATTTTTGATAAGAACTCGGAACCCAAGTTTCATTCAAACTTAATAACTAACTAATTATTTTGACTAACCGTTTTTACGTAAATGATAAGTAGAAAAGCAGTAGGAACTAGAATGAATAGTGCAGTAGCAATAAATGCAAGAATATTAACTTCCATAATCTCATCGTTTTTTTTTTACTTCACAATAACTCGGGATTTGGTCCCATAGAGAGGATAAATCTTTTGCCTTTATTTTAATTCAATAAAAAATCTCTCGATTATCTTGAATCCGATCAATATCATGAATAACAATATAGGAACTATCAAATCAATTCGTTGTCGAGAATTGAATAGTATAACATAGGAAGTGCTTTTATCCATAGCGAATCCAATCCAAACTTGGATTTTTGACCCCACCCCAAATTCCTTGATTTCTCACCCATTTCCTTTCTTTTTTTTCTCTAACCTACTTTACGTCTTCCT